TACACGATATCGAATTATTATTATTACTTTAGTCAACTCACAAATTGCACAATGAATCTATTCATTCAGAATCGCAGGATTGGTCGATGTCACAGCGTATGAATCGATTTTTTCTACCTATGTAATTTGGAATTCTATTTTTTTTTTTTAGTGCTATCTATAATGACTGATAAATCAAGAACTTTCAATTAGAACTAAACAAATTCTGTCAATTGATTTTTTCTTACCCTCGTATCTGAAAAAATTTAAACTTAGGTAAGTGTTTTATCAACATATGTAGCAAAAGAAGATATCTAATTTAGCTCTTTCATGCCTACTATAACTAGTTATTTCGGTTTTCTATTGGCTGCTTCAACTATAACCTCAGCTCTATTGATTGGTTTGAACAAGATACGACTTATTTGAAATGAATGAACAACAAATTCATAAAAATAAATATTTCTCCCTCAGGTCTTCTACGGCCCCTTCCCGTGTCAATTGTTAATTCTTGGTCATATTGGTAATTCTTGGTCATTGAGATTCACGGATTTTTCAGATTAATATTTAGGGATAGCTTTTACCTTTCTTTTTATCTCCTCAAACAAATCGAAATGATTGAAGTTTTTCTATTTGGAATCGTCTTAGGTCTAATTCCTATTACTTTAGCAGGATTATTTGTAACTGCATATTTACAATACAGACGTGGTGATCAGTTGGACCTTTGATTGAATAACATTTTCTTTGATTGACCTCCCCGGAGGTCAAATTCGAGTTGCAATTCTACTGTGTTTTGTTAAGTTTTTTTATTTATTGTGATTCGAAATAACATAAACGGAATCACGCTCTGTAGGATTTGAACCTACGACATCGGGTTTTGGAGACCCGCGTTCTACCGAACTGAACTAAGAGCGCTTTCTTATGCTTATGACAGGAGATACGATTGTAAAGAAAATAATTTTTTTGTTTTTGTACCCCCAATGCGTCTTGCATACATTGGTATGCAAAACCAAAATGAAGGATTATGTCCAATTTTATTTAATCGATCTCACTCAATTAATCTCTCGTTACTGCCCATACCATAGGAAAAGTAATAGGTAGGGATGACAGGATTTGAACCCGTGACATTTTGTACCCAAAACAAACGCGCTACCAAGCTGCGCTACATCCCTTTTGAAAATTGTTGTACAGTGTCATTGTACAAAATCCATGTCTTGTTTTCCACATCGTTATTTTCTCCTCTATCCATATACAATTTTCTTGTCAGTTCTTCTTTTTTTAGTTTTATATAATAAAAGAAAATTATATACATCTGAAACCTAACGTATAAAAAAAGAATGAATAGTTATTGGTAATGCTTAGGAAGAAGGAGGTCCTTTTTTCTTTTTTAGGGACAGGGATAGGAAAATCTCATCTACTGTTCTAGAAATTCCGTACAAAAAAAATACAAACGATCTTGAACTACAGCATCTGACCATATATGTATTACAATAAAGAAGGAGGATTTTCAATGCGAGATATAAAAACATATCTTTCCACAGCACCTGTGCTAACTACTCTATGGTTTGGGTCTTTAGCGGGTCTATTGATAGAAATTAATCGTTTATTTCCAGATGCTTTGTCATTCCCCTTTTTTTCGTTCTAGTTATTGATATACGAAAAAATGAATAAAATTTGAGATACAATTCTACGTGACATGACTAAAACTCCGTCCTCCCTTTTTCAGTTCTTTAGGATAGGAAGGAAAGAGAAAGAAAAAGTATATCGAACCTCAGCAAAATTCGGTAGATCTAAGATCCTATTTTTGAAAACAGAAATGGAAAGGGGGTCCAGTCTAAGGTAAATAAAAGCTCCACAAAATCATAGCATAGAAAAAAAGATACTTAAATGAAATACTGGGATTAGGCTAGGAATAATTGATAGTTAGAAAAAAATTGTATTACTTACATTATTACTATATAATATTCCATTAATATTAATTAGAATTTACAACGAAATCCTTAGAAATGGAATTTCTAGTTAGTAACTTCTATTGGTATTGATATTTTTTCTTTTTAGGTTCGGATCGAAAATAGAAGAGTTAAGTCGATCAAACAAAAATGCAAAGGGGGTTGTTCATGGCTAAGGGTAAAGATGTCCGAGTTAGAGTTATTTTGGAATGTACCAGTTGTGTCCAAAACGGTGTCAATAAGGAATCGCCAGGCATTTCTAGATATATTACTCAAAAGAATAGACACAATACACCCAGTCGATTAGACTTGAGAAAATTTTGTCGCCATTGTCACAAGCATACGATTCATGGGGAAATAAAGAAATAGATCGAAGGGAAGGGAACGTGTCTTTGATCTTATCTTTCAAAGGAGCAGGAAAAGGAAGAACTTACCATATATAACATATATATAATATAATACAAATAAAGTTTTTTTGGCCGGATCTGAAATGAATAAAGAAATAGAATTTTAGAGATAAGGAATAAACCATGGAAAAATCCAAGCAACCCTTTCGTAAATCCGAGCAACCCTTTCGTAAATCCGAGCAACCCTTTCGTAAATCCGAGCAACCCTTTCGTAAATCCGAGCAACCCTTTCGTAAATCCGAGCAACCCCTTCGTAAATTCAAGCAACCGCTTTATAAATTCAAGCAACCGCTTTATAAATTCAAGCGATCCTTTCGTAGGCGTTTTCCCCGAATTGCGGCGGGGGATCGAATTGATTATAGAAACCTGAGTTTACTTAATAAATTTATTAGTGAACGAGGAAAAATATTATCTAGACAGGTGAATAAATTGACCTTGAAACAACAGCGATTAATTACTATTGCTATAAAACAAGCTCGTATTTTATCTTTGTTACCTTTTATTAATAATAATAAGAAACTGTTGTTTACGAGAAAAAAACCGATCCCTAAAACTACTGGGTCTAGAACCAGAACGTTTAAGAGAGCCGAGTCAATCCCTAGAACTACCGGACCTAGAACCGGAAAGTTTAAGAGAACCGAGTCGATCCCTAGAACTACCGGGCCCAGAACCAGAAATAAATAGGCTCCTCCATGGATTCAAAACTCCAATTGGGACTCAAGCTCAGATTGATGTTTTGTTCGAAAAAGCCTAAAATCCGGATTTGATTGTTGTGTTATAAGAAACAACAAATAGGGAAAAAAAAAATCTTTTTTTTTTTTTTTTTTTGAAAGACGTTCCTTTATTCCTACTATTTATCTTAATTTATTTTTATTTTACTTTCCCCGGGCCCATTCTCCGGGGAATTCAATTCTGTTTCAATCATTTCTATATATTACTTTCTAATCTCTTTGTATTTGATTTGATAATAAGATTATCAATTATGTCGATAATTTGTATTTGATAAAAAGATTATCAATTATGTAAAGCCAATTCTTATTTGATATAGCTATTTGCGCAAGTATTTTACGATTTAGGAGCAATTCCTTCTTGTACAGATTGTGTATGAATACACAATAACTACAGAATACCGAATTCTCACGCGCGGCTGCATTTATCCGAGTGATCCACAAACGACGAAAGTCCCTCTTTTGCCTGCCCCTATCTCGATGAGAGTAAACCAAAGCTTTCGTTTTCTGTTGATTAGTGGTTCGGGTAATTTTGGAATGAGCCCCTCTAGGAGTTGATGCAAATAAATGCGTTTTGTTTCGGCGTCTCCGAGCTATATATCCTCGGCTAACTCTGGTCATTTGAAGTGAAGAGTCCACTTAAACTTTAATGCATGAATAACTAACTGATTTCTTTCGCTTCTTTTTCAGCCTTTTTTTTTTTTTATCCCCCAGCTGATTAATTTAATAACAAAACGGACTATTCCAATATACAAAATAGAAATTCCAATGGCTTTTGCTACTATGACCTTCCCAACCACGAGTTTTTATTCCTTCCAGGTATTTTACCTGTAAATAAGAAATTCTAGCAATTAAATAAATAAAAGAAAAAATAGTGGGTTCCGTCGTTTCTATGGTTACTTCATAAACGGTGAGGTCCTCTCTATACACCGGAGCCTCCTCTTTCATTTAATCAAATGGTATTGTAAACTTGTATAGTTCACTCTCCTTGGCTCTACCAATCAATTATACAGTAATAGTTCTTTTCACCAAAAAGGCTATTCCTACAGTGACGGCATTTAATTATGAAAGTTGGCTAGGTAGCTGACCTTGTTAGTCCGTTCTTTCAAGAATAGGAGCATAACCTTTTTGCTTCTTATAGTACTATTTCCTCCGCTTAATGGATAACTATTTGCTACCAATGGAGAATTGCTTCTCATCTCAAATTGAGGTGATTGGGTTTGCACCAATGGAAACCATAAATTTCATACAAAAAAAGATAGGTATATGATAGATCCTCATTTTTAGGTAGAAAAAATGGCTTTTTCCATTCTATCTATCCTATTCATCGGTACTGGTGATTGGTACTGGAAAAATTGTTTCGTTTGTTCGAACTTATGATCTAAACGAGTCGCACATACAACCGAATACATATTCCCCGACGCTGAGGACATCCTCGAAGTGCGCGGGATCTCCTTAGATTTATTTTTGGCTGTCTTGTGTTTCTAATAAGTTGTTTAACTGTCGGCATATCATACATAATATATATATATAAGAAATAGGTTGGTTTAGATCGATCTTAAACCGATGATTGATAATCATGAATTAGAATATCAAATCACGGAAAATCCGAATTATGGTTAGAAATTATTTTCCCTATACCTATTAAAAAGACCAGGCTTCTCCTCCTTCTTCTTGTCCTCCGGGCTCGATATCGTATCAACAAGGTTATAGTCTTTGGCTTCAATTGCTGTAAAAATTGTATCTCTTTCCATGGCGTCGTGCATCTCATCAACAGAATGGCCCGTTTTTTCTGCATAAGCTTCCGCCATATTTTCGCGAAGCCTATCTATGATGCGCTTTTCTTCAAAAAAATCCCGTACAGAGACCCTTTTTTTTCTTTTCGGTTTTTTTTTCTTCGGATCCTTAAAAAGACGAACAGAGGGTTGGTGCATCAGAATTCTAACGTGAGGGAGTGCTATACGTGCCTTTTTTTTGCCTGAGGCCAGAATGAAAGATGCTGTTGAAGCGACTATTGCCAGGCCGTATGTCCGTGTCTTGGGCTTCATAACTCGCATCATATCATAAATGGCCAGTCCTGGGGCTATCAATCCGCCAGGGCTGCCTATAACCATAATAAAGTCCCTAGTATCATCTTCGTTTAAGGAGAAAAAGGTCATGAGAGCGATAATTCGATCTCCGAGTTCTTGATCAAGTTCTTTGATTAGAAAAAGGTATCTGTCGTTATAAAGTCGGTTGTATACGTCAACCCAAGTTGAACTTTCCTCTCCAGGAGTGTGAAAAGGTACTTTTGGTAATCCTAAAGGCATAATATTAAATTAAACAATATATTAAATATACTAAATTAAACAATATATTAAATATATTAAATTAAACAATATATTAAATTAAACAATATATTAAATTAAACAATATATTAAATTAAACAATATATTAAATTAATTTTTGAGCTTGACTTTAATATGGAAACATAAGAATTTCTTGTCTTCATCTTTTTTTTTCTGTTTATTCTAGTTCTAGTTTATACATAACATAAATTGGAAGGTTTTTAGAGAAAGAGAGAATAAATAAAAATTTTAATGAAGGGATTGATCATTCGAATAATAAACAAGTATCCATGCATTCGTTCCCACAAAATGGCGCTCCCATTGCGTATTGGTACTTATCGGGTATAGAATAGATCTGCTTCTCTTTGTTCTTACGAACAAAATTCTTCCGTTATTTTCAACGGAATAGAATAAATAGTAACCTTTTCTCATACAGAATCTGCTGAAAAGTACATAGTATATTCCAATGCGATAAAGTTACATAGTGTCTATTTTTCTTTGATAAAGGGGTATTTCCATGGGTTTGCCTTGGTATCGTGTTCATACTGTCGTATTGAATGATCCCGGTCGATTGCTTTCTGTTCATATAATGCATACGGCTCTTGTTTCTGGTTGGGCCGGTTCGATGGCTCTATACGAATTGGCGGTTTTTGATCCCTCTGACCCCGTTCTTGATCCAATGTGGAGACAAGGTATGTTCGTTATACCCTTCATGACTCGTTTAGGAATAACCAATTCGTGGGGTGGTTGGAGTATTTCAGGAGGAACTGTAACGAATTCGGGTATTTGGAGTTATGAAGGCGTGGCAGGGGCACATATTGTGTTTTCTGGCTTGTGCTTTTTGGCGGCCATCTGGCATTGGGTGTATTGGGACCTAGAAATATTCTGTGATGAACGTACGGGAAAACCCTCTTTGGATTTGCCTAAGATCTTTGGAATTCATTTATTTCTCTCAGGGGTGGCTTGTTTTGGCTTTGGCGCATTTCATGTAACAGGTTTATATGGTCCTGGAATATGGGTGTCTGATCCTTATGGACTAACCGGAAAAGTACAATCTGTAAGTCCAACGTGGGGTGCGGAAGGTTTTGATCCTTTTGTTCCGGGAGGAATCGCCTCTCATCATATTGCAGCGGGTACACTGGGTATATTAGCGGGCCTATTCCATCTTAGTGTTCGCCCGCCTCAACGTCTGTACAAAGGATTACGTATGGGCAATATTGAAACTGTACTTTCTAGTAGTATCGCTGCTGTTTTTTTTGCAGCTTTTGTTGTTGCTGGAACTATGTGGTATGGTTCAGCAACTACCCCAATCGAGTTATTTGGCCCCACTCGTTATCAGTGGGATCAGGGATACTTCCAGCAAGAAATATATCGAAGAGTTGGCGTCGGACTAGCCGAAAATCTGAGTTTATCGGAAGCTTGGTCTAAAATTCCCGAAAAATTAGCTTTTTATGATTATATTGGTAATAATCCGGCAAAGGGGGGATTATTCAGAGCGGGCTCAATGGACAGCGGGGACGGAATCGCTGTTGGATGGTTAGGCCACCCCGTCTTTAGAGATAAAGAAGGGCGTGAGCTTTTTGTACGTCGTATGCCTACCTTTTTTGAAACATTCCCGGTAGTTTTGGTAGATGGAGACGGAATTGTGAGGGCGGATGTTCCTTTTCGAAGGGCAGAATCAAAGTATAGCGTTGAACAAGTAGGTGTAACCGTTGAGTTCTATGGTGGCGAACTCAACGGAGTCAGTTATAGTGATCCTGCTACTGTGAAAAAATATGCTAGACGTGCCCAATTAGGTGAAATTTTTGAATTAGACCGGGCTACTTTGAAATCCGATGGTGTTTTTCGTAGTAGTCCAAGGGGTTGGTTCACTTTTGGGCATGCCACGTTTGCTTTGCTCTTCTTTTTCGGACATATTTGGCATGGCGCTAGAACCTTGTTCAGAGATGTTTTTGCTGGTATTGATCCAGATTTGGATGCTCAAGTAGAATTTGGGGCATTCCAAAAACTCGGAGATCCAACTACAAGGAGACAAGTAGTTTGATACAAGATTGCTCCGGTATGTTTCGCCTCTATTTTTTTTTTTGAATAGGGTACGCGAGAAATATTGACTTGAATCATCTTCTTTTCTTTGATTCTTTCCCTTTTATATGGTATGGTAAATGATCCCGCCCAAACGAATAGGTGTGAAAGCTATAATTGTAAACCACGATCGAATCTATGGAAGCATTGGTTTATACCTTCCTTTTAGTCTCGACTTTAGGGATCATTTTTTTCGCTATCTTTTTTCGAGAACCACCTAAGGTTCCGACTAAAAAATGAAATGATTTTTCATTATATCAACTGAAGTAATGAGCCTCCCATATGGGAGGCTCATTACTTCAACTAGTCTAGTCCCCGTGTTCTTCGAACGGATCTCTTAGTTGTTGAGAGGGTTGCCCAAAAGCGGTATATAAGGCGTACCCCGTAAAGCTTACAAGTAAACCAGATATGAAGATGGCGACTAGGGTTGCTGTTTCCATTTTTAGATAATTTCAAGATCACAAGGGATCCACAATAAGATAGTTTATTTACAACTACACCGGAATGGTATACAAAGTCAACAGATCTCAACCAATGATTAAATAAGATTTATGGCTACACAAACCGTTGAGGGTAGTTCTAGAGCTAGGCCAAGACAAACTGGCGTAGGGAGTTTATTGAAACCATTGAATTCGGAATATGGTAAAGTAGCTCCGGGCTGGGGGACTACACCACTTATGGGAGTCGCAATGGCTCTATTTGCGATATTCCTATCTATTATTTTGGAAATTTATAATTCTTCCGTTTTGCTGGATGGAATTTCAACGAGTTAGGTTCATAAGAACTATGAAGCCCTAGTTTTTAAATCAAAAAAAATTACTTAAGACTCGGATTTATAGACCATTCCGGTAGTTCGACTGTGGAATTTCTTTGTTTCGGTATTTCCGGAATATGAGCGTGTGACTTGTTATAATTGATCCTATTGATAATATAGAGAACGGTCCTGTCATCCCTATTAAGATGATTCTACCCCGTCGGATATTTATTTTAATATCTGGAGCACGGAATATATAGAATAGATCAAGAAAAGAAATATTTGAACTATGATTCATACCTACTATTCAGACCTCGGAACCGGACTCAAAAAACACAATTTAAGATTGGTATTGACCATTTTAAACCAAAATCAAACAATTTTTCTTTCTTTAGACTTGTCTCCGAAGGACAACTCTTTCTCTAGATATTGTTGAGTCATTACATCCACTCATTGAATAAGTGATGATCAAACGGTTTTTACTCAGAGAACCTTTGAATTTCGCTTCGGGCTAAATCATCGTGGTTCTAGTATGAATCTTAGGTTTTAATCGATTCATAGGGTCTCAACAAGAAAATTCCTATCAATAGTAAAACAAGAGTCGATCCGCATTATGCACAAAAAAAAACAACAAATTAAATAATAAAAATAGGAAAGAGAAGATTCAAGAGGCCTCTAACAATCAACATAAAGAAAGACGAATGCGCGAGCTTGATATTTTTGGCATTATCATCACAAAAAAGAGATTCCGGATTTTTTTTACTTCCCATCTTCGGGACAAACCGAATCAAGCGGCTAATAAGTTTTGAACTTTCTATTACATATCCGTTGAAATGAGTATTTGTGTGTTTCTGTTTGAGCCGTACGAGATGAAATTCTCATATACGGTTCTCGGAGGGGGGGGTCCTCTTGGATTACCTATCTCAATAAAGTATATGATTGGTTCGAGGAGCGTCTCGAGATTCAAGCGATTGCAGATGATATCACTAGTAAATATGTTCCTCCTCATGTCAACATATTTTATTGTCTAGGAGGGATCACACTTACTTGTTTTTTAGTACAAGTTGCTACGGGTTTTGCTATGACTTTTTACTATCGGCCAACCGTTACAGAGGCTTTTTCCTCTGTTCAATACATAATGACTGAGGCTAACTTCGGTTGGTTAATCCGATCAGTTCATCGCTGGTCAGCAAGTATGATGGTTCTGATGATGATTCTGCACGTATTTCGTGTGTATCTTACGGGCGGGTTTAAAAACCCCCGTGAATTAACGTGGGTTACTGGTGTGGTTCTGGCTGTATTGACTGCATCTTTTGGTGTAACTGGTTATTCTTTACCTCGGGACCAAATTGGTTATTGGGCAGTAAAAATCGTGACAGGCGTACCTGAAGCTATTCCTATTATAGGGTCGCCTTTGGTAGAGTTATTACGTGGAAGTGCTAGTGTGAGCCAATCTACCTTGACCCGTTTTTATAGTTTACACACTTTTGTATTACCTCTTCTTACTGCCGTATTTATGTTAATGCACTTTCCGATGATACGTAAGCAAGGTATTTCGGGTCCTTTATAGCTTTATAGGGTATAGAGAAGACAGATCATAGATAGTTGTAATTTCTCATATATCATATCGGGGAGGGCCGATAGTATTTCATTGCTACAAATATGGATTATTAAAAAAATAAAACATGTTATTTGGATACTTCTCTTCAACCCCCAAGTATTGTATTTTTTATTTGATACGAATAGTTGAAGTGGATTCTCCGAGGAGAGGATGGAT